GATGAAGTGCCTGAAAAAGGGTTACCATGATAAGGTAAATCATGTAAACAATTACCTTCATCAACATACTTTACATCCAACAGAATTAAACTATTCCCTCAAATATCAAAAATTCACGTGCATCATACACCAAAATGTATAATCAAAGAAAAGTAAGCTAAAATAAGCTAATAGGTTCATACCCTATAAATAGAGGAAACCTCTCTTCTCTAGTGCCCAACAATTCAACCAAAATACTTTTTTATTCCACTCTAATTGGAGGTACTGTATTAACATTATCCTCTAACTCCTGAATAAGAGCTTGAATAGGGTTAGAAATTAATATACTATCATTTATCCCAATTATATCCAATAATGATAATATTTATACAACAGAAGCATCAATAAAATATTTCCTAATTCAGGCTCTGGCCTCATCAATTTTATTATTTTCTATTATAACAATAAATATTACTAAAACTCCTCAAATATTCTCAACAAATCTAATTTCAGAGATTATTATTATAACACCCATTCTATTAAAAATAGGCGCAGCACCATTCCATTGATGATTCCCAAGAGTAATAGAAGGACTAAGATGAACTAATTGCCTTATCTTAATAACTTTACAAAAAATTGCACCAATAATTCTAATAATAAACTTAAATAAAATAAGAACTTGATTAATTACATTTATCTTATTAACAATCATAGTTGGATCTATTGGAGGTATTAACCAAATTTCAATACGAAAATTAATTACATACTCTTCCATTAACCATATAGGATGGTTATTATCAACAATTCTCATTAACGAAAAAGCATGAATTATATACTTCATCATTTACAGAATTCTAACTATTGGTTTAGTCAACATAATTAAATCAAATAAAATTTCATTTATTAATCAAACATTCACAATGAATAATAACTCTACATCAAAACTATTAATATTTATTATTCTACTTTCGTTAGGAGGATTACCTCCATTTTTAGGATTTCTACCTAAGTGAATTATTATTCAATTCATAATTCATAATGAATTAATTATTATAAATGCATTTATAATTATTTTTTCATTAATTACAATTTACTACTATTTACGAATTTCCTATTCAGCATTTATAATCAATAATATTGAACCAAACTGATACAAAATCCATTATAATAAAAGTGTTAAAATTAATTCATATATGAATATTATATCAATAACAAGATTAATAATTATTTCATTACCTTTAAGAATTCTGATTTAAAGGCTTTAAGTTAAATTAAACTAATATCCTTCAAAGATATAAATAAAGAATTACCTTTAAGCCTCAGTAAATTAATTACACCTAGAAAATTGCATTTTATAATCATATAATGAATATAAGACCTATATAGTAGAAGAATTAATTATTCATAAATAAATTTACAATTTATCACCTTTATCAGCCATTCTACTAAATAATTGAAACGATGAATATACTCAACAAATCATAAAGATATCGGAACATTATATTTTATCTTCGGTGCATGAGCAGGAATAGTAGGTACATCTTTAAGTATACTTATTCGAGCAGAACTTAATCAACCTGGTTCATTAATTGGAGATGACCAAATCTATAATGTTATTGTAACCGCTCACGCATTTGTAATAATCTTTTTTATAGTGATACCAATCTTAATTGGAGGATTTGGAAATTGATTAGTACCACTAATACTAGGAGCACCAGATATAGCATTCCCACGAATAAATAATATAAGATTTTGGCTTTTACCTCCATCACTTACATTACTATTATCAAGAAGAATAGTTGAAAGAGGAGCAGGTACCGGATGAACTGTTTATCCACCCCTAGCTAGAGGAATTGCCCATGCAGGTGCCTCAGTAGATCTAGCCATTTTCTCACTACATCTTGCAGGTATTTCGTCCATCTTAGGAGCTATTAATTTTATTTCAACAACAATCAATATAAAACCTTTATACATAAAACCAGAACAAATCCCCCTATTTGTTTGAGCTGTAGGAATTACTGCTCTACTTCTACTATTATCCTTACCAGTACTAGCAGGTGCTATTACAATACTATTAACGGATCGAAACTTAAATACATCTTTTTTTGATCCCGCAGGAGGAGGAGACCCAATTTTATATCAACACCTATTTTGATTTTTTGGTCATCCAGAAGTGTATATCCTAATTTTACCAGGATTCGGAATAATTTCCCATATTATTTGCCATGAAAGAGGTAAAAAAGAAGCATTCGGTAATTTAGGAATAATTTTTGCAATACTAGCAATTGGTCTACTAGGATTTGTTGTTTGAGCACACCATATATTTACCGTAGGAATAGATGTTGATACTCGAGCATACTTTACATCAGCCACAATGATTATTGCAGTACCAACAGGTATTAAAATCTTTAGATGATTAACAACAATTTACGGTTCACAATTATCTTATAGACCCTCATGTCTATGATCAATAGGATTTGTATTTCTATTCACTATTGGAGGTCTTACAGGTGTAATCCTAGCAAATTCATCCATTGATATTATCCTCCATGACACATATTACGTTGTAGCTCATTTCCATTATGTATTATCCATAGGAGCTGTATTTGCCATCATAGCAGGATTTATTCAATGATACCCTTTATTCACAGGACTATCAATAAACCCAAAATGATTAAAAATCCAATTTACAGTAATGTTTTTAGGTGTAAATTTAACCTTCTTCCCACAACACTTCCTAGGATTAGCAGGAATACCGCGACGATACTCAGATTATCCAGATGCCTACACAACCTGAAATGTAGTTTCCTCCATTGGATCAATAATCTCATTTATCAGAATTCTAATATTCATCTTTACAATATGAGAAAGAATAATAACTAACCGATTAGTTATCTTCTCATCACAAACAAATAATTCAATTGAATGATTACAAAATACACCTCCTATGGAACATAGTTATTCAGAACTACCAACTATCACATTATATCTATTATGGCAGATAAGTGCAATGGATTTAAGCTCCATACATAAAGTTATTCACTTTTTTTAGAAAAATGACAACTTGAACTAACATAAATTTACAAGATAGAGCTTCCCCTATTATAGAACAACTTATTTACTTCCATGATCATACACTAATAATTATTACAATAATTTTATCAATTGTATCTTACATAATAATTATACTTATTAAAAATAAATTAATTAATCGATATCTACTAGAAGGTCAAATAATTGAAGTAGCTTGAACTATTACACCTGCAATTATCTTAATCTTTATTGCCATTCCATCCCTACGCCTATTATACCTAATAGATGAAATCAATAATCCAATCATAACATTAAAAACTATTGGGCATCAATGATACTGAAGCTATGAATATTCAGATTTCCTAAAAGTTGAATTCGACTCATACATAATACCACAAAACGAAATATACAAATATAACTTTCGATTACTAGATGTAGATAACCGAACAACACTTCCAATAAATGTATTTATTCGCATTATTATTACAGCCGCTGACGTATTACACTCATGAACAATTCCTAGCCTCGGTGTAAAAGCAGATGCTACCCCAGGTCGCCTAAATCAAGCATGATTCTTAATTAATCGACCTGGAATTTATTATGGACAATGTTCTGAAATTTGTGGAGCCAATCATAGATTTATACCTATTGTTATTGAAAGAATCCCAATAAATAAATTTATTAATTGAATCTCAAATATAAATTCACTAGATGACTGAAAGTAAGTAATGGTCTCTTAAACCACAAAATAGTAAATTAACAATTACTTCTAGTGATAAGAAATTAGTTAAATAAAATAACATTAGACTGTCAAACTAAAATTATCATATGATATTTCTTTATTCCCCAAATAATACCACTAAGATGATTAACACTATATCTATTTTTTATTATTGTATTTATTTTATTTAACACAATTAACTTTTTTATTAATATACCTAAAATTAACAAAACCCCCAGCATAAAAAACATTAAAAAAAGACTAAATTGAAAATGATAACCAACCTATTTTCAGTATTTGATCCGTCATCAAGACTAAACAGATTATCATTAAATTGAATAAGAACTATATTAGGTATAATTATTATACCTTTAAGCTACTGATTAATTCCATCACGACATTCAATAATATGATCCTTAATTATAAATAATCTACATAAAGAATTTAAAACACTAATTGGATTTAAACCTATTAATAAAGGAAGATCATTTATATTCATTTCATTATTCTCAATCATTATATATAATAATTTCCTAGGACTATTCCCATACATCTTTACCAGTACCAGCCATTTAACAATAACCTTGTCACTGGCATTACCATTATGATTATCATTTATACTATTTGGCTGAATCAATAACACACAACATATACTAGCTCATCTAGTTCCTCAAGGAACACCTCCCATTCTAATACCATTTATAGTATGCATTGAAACAATTAGTAATATAATTCGTCCAAGAACCCTAGCAGTACGACTAGCAGCAAATATAATTGCAGGGCATTTACTATTAACACTACTAGGTAATACCGGACCAAGAATAAGAATAACATTATTATGAATTCTTATTATAATACAAATCATACTACTAATTCTTGAATCAGCTGTAGCAATTATTCAATCATATGTATTTGCAGTATTAAGAACTTTATATTCTAGAGAAGTAAATTAATGACAAATCATAATAATCACCCATTTCATTTAGTAAATCAAAGTCCATGACCTTTAACTGGAGCCCTAAGAGCCATAATTACCATAATAGGATTAATTAAATGATTTCATCAATTTAACATAAATCTATTAATTCTAGGAACATTAATTACTATCTTAACAATAATTCAATGATGACGAGATATTACACGAGAAGGAACTTATCAAGGACTCCACACCAAATTAGTAATAAAAGGCCTACGATGAGGAATAATCTTATTTATTACTTCAGAGGTATTCTTCTTTGTATCTTTCTTCTGAGCATTCTTCCATAGAAGCCTATCACCAACAATTGATATTGGATCAACATGACCTCCTATAGGAATTCTACCATTTAATCCACTTCAAATCCCACTACTAAATACAGTAATTCTATTATCTTCAGGAATTACAATCACATGAGCCCATAACAGATTAATAGAAAATAATTATAACCAAACACTACAAGGATTATTTTTTACAGTAATGTTAGGATTATATTTCACAATGTTACAAGCATACGAATATATTGAAGCACCCTTTACTATTGCCGACTCCATTTATGGTTCAAGTTTTTTTATAGCAACAGGTTTCCACGGATTACACGTAATTATTGGAACAATCTTCTTAACTATTTGTTTAATCCGCCACACAATAATACACTTTTCATCAAATCACCATTTCGGATTTGAAGCAGCAGCATGATATTGACATTTCGTTGATGTAGTATGACTATTTTTATATATTTCAATCTACTGATGAGGTAGATAACTTTATTTATTTAATATAAAAAGTATATTTGACTTCCAATCAAAAAGTTTGTAATTAACAAAATAAATAATTATATTATTAATAATAATATCTCTAATTACTATAACAATAACACTAACAGTAATAATAATTGCAACCCTTTTATCAAAAAAAATTGTAGAAGACCGTGAAAAATCATCCCCATTTGAGTGTGGATTTGACCCAAAAAGATCATCACGAATACCTTTTTCTTTACGATTCTTTATAATTGCAGTAATCTTCCTAATTTTTGATGTAGAAATTGCCTTATTACTTCCAATAACAATTATTATAAATTTTTCAAACCTGAAAACATGAACAATCTCGTCCACAATTTTCTTAATTATTCTACTAATAGGAATTTATCATGAATGAAATCAAGGATCACTAGAATGAACAAATTAATAAAAGGATAGTAGTTAATAATAACATTTAAGTTGCATCTAAAAAGTATTAGAAATTATTCTAATCTATCTTAACTTAAATATGAAGCAATTTGCAATTAGTTTCGACCTATAGTATGATAATAATTTATCCATATTTATTAACTGAAACCAAAGAAGAGGTATATTATTGTTAATAATATCATTGAATTATCAATTCCAGTTAAGGAAATATGATGAACAAATGAAAGCTGCTAACTTATCATTTTAGCGGTTAAATTCCGTTAATATTTCTAATTAAATTTATATAGTTTAATAAAAACATTACATTTTCATTGTAAAAATAAAATCAATTTTTATAAATACTTAAAGATTAATAATCAACTTGGTATCTTCAATACCATGCTATAAATTTAGCTACATAAGTTAAAGTATAAAGATAGAAAAAATAAAAATAAATCAAATAATAAAAAAAAATATAAATAACCTTAATCTACTATATTGCCAAACCTGATTAAATTTACTAACAATAAAAAAAACAATAAATAAATTCTGACCTCCAAAATATTCTCTTCAACCCAAATCAATAATCCTTAGAGAATTATAACCAAAAATTAAAAAATAACGAGAAATACCATAAGTAAAAATATAAGGCATAAATCATATTCTACCCAAAAAACCAACTTCAAACATAAATTTCAAAGAAAACAATTTATTACCAGAATATATTTTAGATATCTCATACCCTAAAATACCCCCATTAATACTTACAAAAATAACAAACAACCTTAGATATAAAGGTAAAATTACCAAATAAGGATTCATAAAAAAAATTCATCTAAAAATTGAACCCCCAAAAATAACAAAAAATAACAAAAATAATATTCTATACATTATTCTATATTCATACTCAAATACACTATGAAAACAATTTAAATTAAAATCACCACATATAACATAATAAAATAAACGTAATGAATAACAAACGGTTAAACCAGTTGAAAAAAAAAATAAAAAATAACCAAATAAATTAATATAACTTATACTAACCATTTCCAAAATCAAATCCCTTGAATAAAATCCAGCCAAAAAAGGAATACCGCATAAAGCAAAATTAGAAATCATTAAACAAGAAGAAGTAAAAGGTATCTGAAATGACAAACCTCCTATAAAACGAATATCCTGAGAATCCCTCATTGAATGAATATAAACACCAGCACATATAAAAAGTAAGGCTTTAAATAGAGCATGTATTAATAAATGAAAAAAAGCCAATTCAGAATAACCAATAGCTAAAGTACTCATTATTAATCCTAACTGTCTTAATGTAGAAAGAGCAATAATTTTCCTCAAGTCATATTCAAAATTAGCTCCTAATCCCGCTATAAATATTGTTAATCCAGAAATCAAAAATATAAAAAAATTCAAATCCCCATCAAATAAAGGACTAAAACGAATCAATAAATATACACCTGCAGTAACTAAAGTTGATGAATGAACCAAAGCAGAAACAGGGGTAGGAGCCGCTATTGCTACAGGCAATCAAGAAGAAAAAGGAATTTGAGCTCTCCTAGTTATAGCTGCAAACAAAACAAAAAACGAAATAATTTTTATTTCAAAAGAATTAGTATAATAATCCAAATAATAAATATAATTTCAACTACCAAAACATAATATTCAAGAAATAATTATTAACAAAAACACATCACCAACACGATTAGATAATGCAGTTAACATACCAGCATTATAAGATTTCACATTCTGATAATAAATAACTAAACAATAAGAAACCAATCCTAAACCATCCCATCCTAATAAAATTCTAACTATATTAGGACTAACAATCAAAAACATTATAGACAAAACAAATAATAAAACCAAAAAAATAAAACGACAAATAGTCAAATCACCATACATATAAAATCCTCTATACAAAATAACCAAAGAAGAAATAAAAAGTACAAATCCTATAAAAGTTAAAGATATTCAATCAAACAACAAAGATATAACAATATCAACCGAATTTAAAGAAATTAATTTCCATTCAACAAATACAATAAAATTATTCAAAATAAAATAAATACCAAACAAATGTATAAAAATTCTAACAATTATTAAAAAAATAAACCAAACATAACAAATAGAGATACTACCCACAACTTAAAGCAATTCTGCATCATTAATATCACAAATTAACATTTTATAATTAAACTATTTAAGTAACCAATTTTAAAAATAAACAATAAAAAAATCACCTATTAAAATCATAAAATTTAAAGGTAACCAATGAAGAAACAATAACAAAAATTCACGTGTATACCCTAATGAACATGAATAAAAAACTGAACTATATTTACCATGTTGACTGCAAGAAAATAAATACAAACTATAAGCAGCTCTAAAAAAAAAAATAAAAAATAAAAAAATTAAAGTAAGTGAACATCAAGCCACCAAACTATTCAATAAACTAATTTCTCTTAATAAATTTAATGAAGGTGGTGCCGCTATATTACAAGAACATAATAAAAATCATCAAATACACATTCTAGGTATAAAATTTATTAAACCACGATTAATTAATAATCTACGACTACCCAATCGTTCATAAGTAATATTAGCTAAACAAAAAAGACCAGATGAACATAAACCATGAGAAATTATTAAAAGATAAGCACCTAAATAACCTCAATAAAAATATGTTATTAAACCCCCAATTACCAACCCTATATGAGAAACAGAAGAATAAGCAATTAAAGCTTTCAAATCAGTTTGACGTATACAAACTAGCCCAATTAAAAAACTACCTACTAAACTCACTGATACTCAAAAAAATCTAATATTAATTCCTATAAACAATAAATTTAAAGAAATACGCAACAATCCATAACCACCCAACTTCAATAGTACCCCCGCTAAAATTATAGAACCAGAAATAGGAGCTTCAACATGAGCCTTAGGTAATCACAAATGAACTAAAAATATTGGTATTTTAACCAAAAACGCCAATACTATTCTAACATAATAAAAAAAATTTAAATCATAAGAAATAATTATTAAAGTAAAACTTAATGAACCAAAACTATTATATAGATACATAATACTAATCAATATAGGTAATGAAGCAAATAAAGTATAAAATAGCAAATAAATACCTGCTTGTAAACGTTCAGGTTGATATCCTCAACCCAAAATCAAAAACAAAGTAGGAATTAAACTGCCCTCAAAGAAAAAATAAAAAGAAAATACTCTCATTCTACTAAATGCAAAAAACAACATCAATAACAAAAAAACAACCATAAATAAAAATAATGCACTAAAATAATTTAAAAAATAAATTAATTCTCTAGCAAGAATCATTAAGATAGTAATTCATAATCTTAAAATAATTAAACCAAAAGAAATATAATCACACCCAAAAAAATAACCAACATTACACCAAACACCAAAATAAGAAAAAGAAAAAATAAAAACAAAAGACAATAAAAACAAAAAAGATTGAACTAATCATCAATAATCAAGAAGAAAAAATAGAAAAAATAAAAAGAAAAAAAACTTTAACATTTAATATATCTAACACTGTAATATTCTATATCTATTTATATAATCATTACCACAACTTCGAACTATTCTAATTATAACTGATAAACCCAATGAACCCTCACATACAGAAAAAGTTAAAAAAACAATCAAAAAATACAACTCATAATTAAATATATAAAAGAAAAAATACATTAATAAATATAAAGACAAAACAATAAATTCCAATCTCAATAAAGTAACCAATAAATGCTTACATCTAGAACAATAAACCCAAGAACCACAAAAAAAAACAAAAAAAATTAATTCTATCATTTAAAAAGTTTTAATAATTTAATAAAAATATTGGTCTTGTAAACCAAAATTAAGGATCCCTTTTAAAACTTCAGGAAAAACATTATAAGTCTTCATCAATCTCCAAAATTAATATTTTAAATAAACTATTTCCTGAAATAAAAATAATAATAACATTAACCTTATTAAGAAGAATTAACTTCACTAAAATAAAACATCCCATAGCTATGGGAATAATATTATTAATCCAGACCATAATTACTATTATAATAAGAGGAATAATATCAAAAACATTCTGAATATCATATATCTTATTTTTAATCTTCCTTGGAGGTATAATAGTATTATTCATTTACGTAACAAGAATTGCATCAAACGAAATATTCAAAATATCCACCAAATTAACAATCTCAACATTACTATTATCAATAATTATTATTACCATAAATTATAATTACCCAGACATAATTAATCAAGAAACAATAAACTTGAAAATAACAATTAATGAATCAACAAACAATATAACAATCAAACTATACAATTCAATAAATCACTATATCATAATTACACTAGCAATATATCTATTCATTACATTAATCGCAATTGTTAAAATCACAAATACATTTAAGGGCCCTCTACGAAAAAGAAGCTAATGGCAAATAAATCAATACGAAAAACACACCCATTATTTAAAATAATCAATAATATAATTATTGATCTACCAACACCATCAAGAATTTCACTATGATGAAATTTTGGATCACTACTAGGACTATGCTTAATAATTCAAATCATTACAGGAATTTTCCTAGCAATACATTACTGTTCTAATATCGAAATAGCATTTAATAGAGTAATTCATATATGCCGAGACGTAAATTACGGTTGAATACTACGAACAATCCATGCAAATGGAGCATCCATATTCTTCATATGTATCTATATACATATTGGACGAGGAATATATTACGGATCATACAATTTAAAATATACTTGATCTGTAGGTACATTAATTCTATTTATAACAATAGCAACAGCATTTATAGGTTATGTACTACCTTGAGGACAAATATCTTTTTGAGGAGCCACTGTAATTACAAATCTATTATCAGCAATCCCATATGTAGGGACAGAACTAGTACAATGAGTATGAGGTGGATTTGCTGTAGATAACGCAACCTTAAATCGATTCTTCACATTCCACTTTATATTACCATTTATAATTACAGCACTAGTAATAATTCATCTAATATTCCTTCATCAAACCGGATCAAGAAATCCACTAGGAATAAACAGAAACATTGACAAAATCCCATTCCATCCATACTTTACAACCAAAGACATTCTTGGATTCTTAGTAATACTAATATTATTAATCCTATTATCATTAAAAGAACCTTACATCTTAGGAGACCCAGATAACTTCATCCCAGCTAATCCACTTGTTACTCCCGTACACATCCAACCAGAATGATATTTCCTATTTGCATATGCCATCTTACGATCAATTCCCAATAAATTAGGAGGAGTAATTGCACTAGTAACATCAATTATAATCCTATTCATTATACCAACATTCAAATCAAATTTCCGCGGAATAGAATTTTATCCGATCAACCAATTCATATTTTGAACTATAATTAACACGATTATCCTATTAACATGAATTGGTGCACGACCTGTAGAAGAACCATACATCATTACAGGACAAATCTTAACTATTCTATATTTTAGATATTATATCCTAACACCAATAACAAACATTACTTGAGATAAAATACTAAAGTAAGTTAATAAATATAGTTGTGTCTTGAAAACACATAAGAGGAGTTAAAACCTCCTGTTAACTTATACTCAATTATATTCACTAAATTATCAAAGAAAACAAAAAAACTTTTAAACCCAAAAAATAAAGTAAATAATTTAAAGAAAAAGGTAAATAATACTTCCATGCCAAGTATATCAATTTATCATAACGAAAACGAGGTAATCTACCACGAACCCAAATAAATAAAAAAGAAATTAACACCAATTTAAAATAAAAAAAAAATGAATTCAAATCACACCCCAAAAAAATAATACAAAACAATATTCTCATAAATAAAATACTAGAATATTCAGCCAAAAAAATTAAAGCAAATCCACCTCTTCTATATTCAACATTAAAACCAGAAACCAACTCAGATTCACCCTCAGCAAAATCAAAAGGAGTACGATTAGTCTCAGCTAAACAAGAAACAAACCACAAGAAAGATAAAGGAAAAAAAATAAAAATCAACCAACAATAAAATTGATACAAATAAAAACTTATAAAATTATATCTACCAACAATAACAATAAAAGATAACAAAACCAATCTTAATCTAACTTCATATGAAATTGTTTGAGCCACAGCACGCAATCCACCCAATAATGCATAATTTCTATTAGAAGATCACCCAGCAACCATAATAGTATAAACCCCTAAACTAGTACAACACAAAAAAAACAATACACCCAAATCAAAAAAATACAAACCATTAAAAAAAGGAATAACTATCCAAAGAAATAAAGAAAGAAAAAGACTAAAAATAGGAGAAAAATAATAACATAAATAATTCGATAAAAAAGGAAATGTCTGCTCCCTAGTAAACAACTTAATAGCATCACCAAAAGGTTGTAATAAACCTAAAAACCCAACCTTATTTGGACCTTTACGAAAATGAATATAACCTAAAACCCTCCGCTCCAATAAAGTCAAAAAAGCCACACCAATCATAACAAAAATAATAAAAATTAAACTAATTAATAAAACAACAATTTCCTCCTTAAACAATACTACTTATAGAAAATTCTATATTAATAAATTCTAAATCTAATGCACTTATCTGCCAAAATAGTATAAAATAATATAAATAAAAATTATTCCAAATATATGGTCCTCTCGTACTAAAATATTTACCCAAATTATAGATAGAAACCAACCTGGCTCACACCGGTTTGAACTCAGATCATGTAGGATTTTAAAAGTCGAACAGACTTACAAAATTGAACTGCTACACCCAACTGATATCCTAATCCAACATCGAGGTCGCAAACTCCTTTATTGATAAGAACTCTCCAAAAAAATAACGCTGTTATCCCTAAGGTAATTTAATCTTATAATCAACAATGAAGGATCAAAATAAATAAATAAATAAATAAAAAAAGAGTTAAAATTATCTTCCTATCGCCCCAATAAAATAATAACATCTTAACAAAAATAATATACATAAAACAAAATAATATTATAAAACTCTATAGGGTCTTCTCGTCCCACAAAAAAATTTAAGCCTTTTAACTTAATAATCAAATTCAAAAAATCATAAAGAAACAGTCAATTCCTCGTTAAACCATTCATACCAGTCCTCAATTAAAAAACTAATGATTATGCTACCTTTGCACAGTCAGTATACTGCGGCCATTTAAATAACAATTCAGTGGGCAGGTTATACTTTAAATAAATACAAAAAAAAATGTTTTTGTTAAACATTCGAGAATTAATTTTGCCGAATTATTTAAAATGAATTAAATATTACAAAAAACAAATAAAAACAATATACTAATTAAAGAATAATAACAAAAAATAAAAAATTAAATAAATTAGTCCAGTAAAATAATTAAAACCAAACAAATAAAAGAAAATAAGAAATAAAATTTTTACATCATCAAATCAATAAATACCATTAAATCCATAAAAAATCAAAATAAAAAATTTATAATTAATAAATTAAAAAGCTAATCCCTCCTAATTTTATTAGAAATTTAAGAAAGCATTAAAAACACAAAATATCTAAAAAAACCAAATAAATTAAATTTATTTCCAAAACAACTAGATATAACCAAAATCGAATAAAATTTCTTTACCAACATAAATATTAAAAACAAATATAAAACATTGAAAATAAATAATTAGTTTAATCATATGACTTCGAGAAAAATAAAATAAATAAAAAATTTCACTCCACCCTGATACACAAGGTACACCAAACAAAAAATACTTTAACACAAATAATAAATTATTCCCTAACAGTACTATAAACTATAACCCAAAAAATTAAATCCTTAACAATACAAAAACAATAAAATAATTTATAAAACATAAAAAGAATTAATAAAAATAAAAAAATAAATAACAATAAAATTTAACCCTAATGAATTGCACATTATTAAATTTCAATGTAAAAGAAAATCCTAACTAATAGGCAAAGTTAACAATAACATTCTAGATACACTTTCCAGTACATCTACTTTGTTACGACTTATCTCATTTAATAACAACGAGAGTGACGGGCGATATGTACATATTCTAGAGCCCAATTAACCATATTATTATTAATATAATTACTATTAAATCCACCTTCATCAAAATCACCAAATTTAAAATCCATCTACAAAAAAAATATTGTAATCCATTTATACTTATCCATAAGCTGCACCTTGATCTGAAATATTACTCAATAAAAAATCAAGAAAATTAACTTTCTAAAAAAATAATCAACAACGACGGTATACAAACTAAATAAAAAAAGCAAGGTTCAACGTGGACTATCGATTACTAAACAGATTCCTCTAAAAGGAATAAAACACCGTCAAATTCTTTAGGTTTCAAGAAAATAACTATTACTACCCAAGCAAAAAAATTACATTAAAAATAAAAGGGTATCTAATCCTAGTTTAAATAATTAAAATTTAGCAGCCTCTTAATAATAAATAAATAAAATAAACAAAAATTAAAATTTCACCTAAAAATAATCAATACAAACAAATAAAATAATAATAACTACAAAACTGAAAATATTCAATTATATCCCATGTCTAACCGCGATTGCTGGCACATATTGAATCAATACAAAAATTAATTACTAAATCAAGGTTACCCAAATAAAATAAAATTAATTACTACAAAATAAATTAATAATCATTAAGAAAATTAAATTACAAATATACATATATAAATCAATAAGATAACAAATAAAAAAGCAAGAATAAAACCTTCTTCCCATAAACTCAAAATTAAAAATGGAATTAATAAAATATTAGTAAGACAATACCAACAAAAATAAAAGAATAAAGAAGAGATTACTCCCTAATAAGCCAGCAATTCACCAGTCAAGCTGAAAATAAATGCACTTTAATTACCAGCCAGCAATTCACCAGTCAAGCTGAAAATAAATGCAATTTAATTACCAGCCAGCAATTCACCAGATCTTTACAGTCTCTCTCTTCCCATAAACTCAAAATTAAAAATGGAATTAATAAAATATTAGTAAGACAATACCAACAAAAATAAAAGAATAAAGAAGAGATTACTCCCTAATAAGCCAGCAATTCACCAGTCAAGCTGAAAATAAATGCACTTTAATTACCAGCCAGCAATTCACCAGTCAAAAATCGTCACCCCAACTTCTTACAAACTCACCAAATAAGAAAACTCAACATAAAAAATTTCCTAGTCCAATATGAGAAAATAAAAATTAAAATGAAAAGATGAAGTCAAGCTGAAAATAAATGCACTTTAATTACCAGCCAGCAATTCACCAGTCAAGCTGAAAATAAATGCACTTTAATTACCAGCCAGCAATTCACCAGTCAAGCTGAAAATAAATGCACTTTAATTACCAGCCAGCAATTCACCAGTCAAGCTGAAAATAAATGCACTTTAATTACCAGCCAGCAATTCACCAGTCAAGCTGAAAATAAATGCACTTTAATTACCAGCCAGCAATTCACCAGTCAAGCTGAAAATAAATGCACTTTAATTACCAGCCAGCAATTCACCAGTCAAGCTGAAAATAAATGCACTTTAATTACCAGCCAGCAATTCACCAGTCAAGCTGAAAATAAATGCACTTTAATTACCAGCCAGCAATTCACCAGTCAAGCTGAAAATAAATGCACTTTAATTACCAGCCAGCAATTCACCACATTAAATAACTTAGATTTCATTTTTTTTTACTTATTAAATGGAATCTAAGTTATCAACAAAACATATAAATAAATGAATAATTATTAGATTACAATAATTGATTATTAGAATAGAATTTTTCCTATTTAATAACAATAGGTAATTATAATTATGAAATTTGTTAATTAAATGTAATAGGACGGAATATATATATATAAATTATTCATTTGACAATATCTTTTAATTTCTCTAGGTTAAATATGTATTCCATAATTATAAGCCAAATATCTATTAATATATTTAATTGTAAATAAATACTGGATCTTTTAGTAATTAAAATCAATAATATTCAAGTAATTAATTACAGCTTAGTATAACCTTATATTATACAAGAAAATGAATCGTCAAAAATCGTCAAAAATCGTCAAAAATCGTCAAAAATCGTCAAAAATCGTCACCCCAACTTCTTACAAACTCACCAAATAAGAAAACTCAACATAAAAAATTTCCTAGTCCAATATGAGAAAATAAAAATTAAAATGAAAA